TTTTATAAAATTATATAAGGGGGTTGATATACATTTTCCTCCCTAAATTTAACAAATGGTTTTGGGAATTTATAATCTACCACTAGTATTGGGATACAAGTAGTACTTTACTTCTTCTTGGGAGGAAGATTACAAATTTTTTATTCTAATAAAAATACCTTGATCACTTTGGGTTAATGATTTTTGGTTATTAAAAGAATAATAGCACTAAATTTTATTAATTTATAATTTACTACTTATTTTTATCTAAATCTAACTTACACAACTTCTTGGGAGGAAGTTGCAAATTTATATCTTTAATACTGGGATATTTCTGATATAAATATCTTAATCACCTTGGGTAAGTGATTTATGATTTAAGTAAGATTAATATTTTTATAAAATTATATAAGGGGGTTGATATACATTTTCCTCCCTAAATTTAACAAATGGTTTTGGGAATTTATAATCTACCACTAGTATTGGGATACAAGTAGTACTTTACTTCTTCTTGGGAGGAAGATTACAAATTTTTTATTCTAATAAAAATACCTTGATCACTTTGGGTTAATGATTTTTGGTTATTAAAAGAATAATAGCACTAAATTTTATTAATTTATAATTTACTACTTATTTTTATCTAAATCTAACTTACACAACTTCTTGGGAGGAAGTTGCAAATTTATATCTTTAATACTGGGATATTTCTGATATAAATATCTTAATCACCTTGGGTAAGTGATTTATGATTTAAGTAAGATTAATATTTTTATAAAATTATATAAGGGGGTTGATATACATTTTCCTCCCTAAATTTAACAAATGGTTTTGGGAATTTATAATCTACCACTAGTATTGGGATACAAGTAGTACTTTACTTCTTCTTGGGAGGAAGATTACAAATTTTTTATTCTAATAAAAATACCTTGATCACTTTGGGTTAATGATTTTTGGTTATTAAAAGAATAATAGCACTAAATTTTATTAATTTATAATTTACTACTTATTTTTATCTAAATCTAACTTACACAACTTCTTGGGAGGAAGTTGCAAATTTATATCTTTAATACTGGGATATTTCTGATATAAATATCTTAATCACCTTGGGTAAGTGATTTATGATTTAAGTAAGATTAATATTTTTATAAAATTATATAAGGGGGTTGATATACATTTTCCTCCCTAAATTTAACAAATGGTTTTGGGAATTTATAATCTACCACTAGTATTGGGATACAAGTAGTACTTTACTTCTTCTTGGGAGGAAGATTACAAATTTTTTATTCTAATAAAAATACCTTGATCACTTTGGGTTAATGATTTTTGGTTATTAAAAGAATAATAGCACTAAATTTTATTAATTTATAATTTACTACTTATTTTTATCTAAATCTAACTTACACAACTTCTTGGGAGGAAGTTGCAAATTTATATCTTTAATACTGGGATATTTCTGATATAAATATCTTAATCACCTTGGGTAAGTGATTTATGATTTAAGTAAGATTAATATTTTTATAAAATTATATAAGGGGGTTGATATACATTTTCCTCCCTAAATTTAACAAATGGTTTTGGGAATTTATAATCTACCACTAGTATTGGGATACAAGTAGTACTTTACTTCTTCTTGGGAGGAAGATTACAAATTTTTTATTCTAATAAAAATACCTTGATCACTTTGGGTTAATGATTTTTGGTTATTAAAAGAATAATAGCACTAAATTTTATTAATTTATAATTTACTACTTATTTTTATCTAAATCTAACTTACACAACTTCTTGGGAGGAAGTTGCAAATTTATATCTTTAATACTGGGATATTTCTGATATAAATATCTTAATCACCTTGGGTAAGTGATTTATGATTTAAGTAAGATTAATATTTTTATAAAATTATATAAGGGGGTTGATATACATTTTCCTCCCTAAATTTAACAAATGGTTTTGGGAATTTATAATCTACCACTAGTATTGGGATACAAGTAGTACTTTTATTTTTATTTTGAAATTTGTTTATAAAACTTATTTAAATTAATTCTAATGAATTTGCGTATAAAAATAAGATTGATCCGTCTAACTTTTTTCAAAATATGATATATTTTATAAATTTAATTTTTTATTTTGAAATTTGTTTATAAAACTTATTTAAATTAATTCTAATGAATTTGCGTATAAAAATAAGATTGATCCGTCTAACTTTTTTCAAAATATGATATATTTTATAAATTTAATTTTTTATTTTGAAATTTGTTTATAAAACTTATTTAAATTAATTCTAATGAATTTGCGTATAAAAATAAGATTGATCCGTCTAACTTTTTTCAAAATATGATATATTTTATAAATTTAATTTTTTATTTTGAAATTTGTTTATAAAACTTATTTAAATTAATTCTAATGAATTTGCGTATAAAAATAAGATTGATCCGTCTAACTTTTTTCAAAATATGATATATTTTATAAATTTAATTTTTTATTTTGAAATTTGTTTATAAAACTTATTTAAATTAATTCTAATGAATTTGCGTATAAAAATAAGATTGATCCGTCTAACTTTTTTCAAAATATGATATATTTTATAAATTTAATTTTTTATTTTGAAATTTGTTTATAAAACTTATTTAAATTAATTCTAATGAATTTGCGTATAAAAATAAGATTGATCCGTCTAACTTTTTTCAAAATATGATATATTTTATAAATTTAATTTTTTATTTTGAAATTTGTTTATAAAACTTATTTAAATTAATTCTAATGAATTTGCGTATAAAAATAAGATTGATCCGTCTAACTTTTTTCAAAATATGATGTTTAATTAAATAAAATTTATTTATAGAATTTTTATAAAAGATTTGGGAGTCTTTTATAAGAGTAAAGCTGTATTTGGGGTGCAGCTGCTATAATAAATTAATTATTTCTATTATATTTAATTATATAAATTGATTTGAGGTGCTGCTATAATAAATTAATTATTTTTTCTATTATATTTAATTATATAAATTGATTTGAGGTGCAGCTGCTATAATATTATTAAATTAATAAATTAAACAAAACAACCTAACCCACGACAAGTGGGGGAGGGGGAGATATCCACACCACAGTGGGGAGAGATCCACCGCCACCGCCGGTAGGGCCCAGGGGGTAAAGACCTATATCCTATAAGGTATGTAAGTATTTAACTAATGGGGATAGACCTGAAAATGGAAAGGAAAGAACGACTTACGAAGTAAGGATGAGAATAATAATCTAAGCATAAGAATTTATAGGTTTAAATAAATTCCGGTATATCCTTAGGATATGAGAGTATTTCTAGATGTATATCTTACAATATCTGTAGAACACTATTTGTAAGTCAAACCAATTAGGGTTGCACAAATAAAAGTATTACACTAATCTCTTTTATAAAGAGATAGATGTAAGTTAACTTACAGTTAATAAGATTGCTTACGCAATCCATGGATTATCTATATTATAGATAATGATTGGTATAATACTATATATGTAATATATATACATAATATAGTGAATACCGGAGGGGGGACCCCCGGAGGGAGGACACCCGGAGGGAGGACACCCGGAGGGAGGACACCCGGAGGGAGGACACCCGGAGGGAGGACACCCGGAGGGAGGACACCCGGAGGGAGGACACCCGGAGGGAGGACAAATTACTAATAATTTAGTTGATCTTAAGGATGTTAATATTATATTGTGCCCCTTAATATTTTGTGCAAAATGAACATTTTTTATAAATTTAATTTTTTATTTTGAAATTTGTTTATAAAACTTATTTAAATTAATTCTAATTAATTTGCGTATAAAAATAAGATTGATCCGTCTAACTTTTTTCAAAATATGATATATTTTATAAATTTAATTTTTTATTTTGAAATTTGTTTATAAAACTTATTTAAATTAATTCTAATGAATTTGCGTATAAAAATAAGATTGATCCGTCTAACTTTTTTCAAAATATGATATATTTTATAAATTTAATTTTTTATTTTGAAATTTGTTTATAAAACTTATTTAAATTAATTCTAATGAATTTGCGTATAAAAATAAGATTGATCCGTCTAACTTTTTTCAAAATATGATGTTTAATTAAATAAAATTTATTTATAGAATTTTTATAAAAGATTTGGGAGTCTTTTATAAGAGTAAAGCTGTATTTGGGGTGCAGCTGCTATAATATTATTAAATTAATAAATTAAACAAAACAACCTAACCCACGACAAGTGGGGGAGGGGGAGATATCCACACCACAGTGGGGAGAGATCCACCGCCACCGCCGGTAGGGCCCAGGGGGTAAAGACCTATATCCTATAAGGTATGTAAGTATTTAACTAATGGGGATAGACCTGAAAATGGAAAGGAAAGAACGACTTACGAAGTAAGGATGAGAATAATAATCTAAGCATAAGAATTTATAGGTTTAAATAAATTCCGGTATATCCTTAGGATATGAGAGTATTTCTAGATGTATATCTTACAATATCTGTAGAACACTATTTGTAAGTCAAACCAATTAGGGTTGCACAAATAAAAGTATTACACTAATCTCTTTTATAAAGAGATAGATGTAAGTTAACTTACAGTTAATAAGATTGCTTACGCAATCCATGGATTATCTATATTATAGATAATGATTGGTATAATACTATATATGTAATATATATACATAATATAGTGAATACCGGAGGGGGGACCCCCGGAGGGAGGACACCCGGAGGGAGGACACCCGGAGGGAGGACACCCGGAGGGAGGACACCCGGAGGGAGGACACCCGGAGGGAGGACACCCGGAGGGAGGACACCCGGAGGGAGGACAAATTACTAATAATTTAGTTGATCTTAAGGATGTTAATATTATATTGTGCCCCTTAATATTTTGTGCAAAATGAACATTTTATTCAAGTGTATTTTATTAGTATTTACTTATTTGACATATAAATAATTGTGTATTGGTAATATACCTTAAAGGTACCAGTATGATATAGTTAGTCTTTAAATTTTAATTAGGTTGAGGGTTTCAATTTTTAGTAAAGTAAATATAGGTGTAACATAAATTGTGCCAGCAGTTGCGGTTACTCAATTACACCAACTGATTGCTTTTGGTGAATATTAAATTTTATTTATTAGTTTTTTTATTATATTATTTGGTGGAATATTTAATATAATTTATGACTTGTTTTATTATAATATATGAAGGTTAGGCTTCAGACTAGGATTAGATACCCTATTATCCTATCCATAAATTATTTGACCTAATTACTAATAGGTTTGTGCTTTAAATTTAAAGAATTTGGCGGTAATTTAACTTTTCAGAGGAACCTGCCCTTTAATTGATAAACCACAAGTAATTTTACTTTCATTTTTACTTATATACCTCTATCATTGAATATTTTTTTAAGATATAATTTTCTAATAGGTTTTTTAATCTTAATGTTAGGTCAAGGTTTAGTTGTATGAAAGTTGTGGTGGGTTACATTTTTTTTATAAGAGGAAAATATATTTGAATTTATGTTTGAATTTGGATTTGATAGTAAATTTTTTTAAATTAAAGTTTTGATTTTGTAATAGATTAAGCACATATCGCCCGTCGCTCTCACTTACTGAGATAAGTCGTAACAAAGTAGGACTACCGGAAGGTGGCCCTGGATAACTATCGAACTAAACCCAATTTTGGGTTTATTATTTACACTAATATTGATGACTTTAGAGTCTAGTTTGTGTTTTTGTTATTAAATAAAATAATTTATTTTTTATTTTTATAAAAAATAATTTTGATTTCAGTATTTTTTTAGAAAAAAATACTTATATTTTTACTTGAACTGTGAAGGGGTTTTATATAATAATTTTAATAGTGGATATCTATTGTACCTTTTGTATCAGGGTCTATTTATATATTTAATATATTTTTATTTTCCCGAAAAATTGTGATATATTTAATTATTTTATATAATGTGTCATTATTATTAATAATATTTAGATAGAAGATATATTCTTTTCATACAATATATATCTGGTTACCTAGTAAATGTATTTAATACATAATTAATAGTTTTGAATTTAGACATAAATTTATATATTAATTTTATTGGAATAGGGATAAGCTTGTTTCATATGTTATATGCATATAAATTATTGATTTTGAGTAGGTTTAGAAATATCCATCTTTCATTTTGTTGAAATAGATTTTTGATTTATATTTATTTTTTTTTTATTAATTTTACATTAGGTATTTTATATAAATTTATTATATAATTCTATCATGATAGAATTAGTATTTTGTTATAAATGCAATAGTAATTCGGCATATAATACTTCCACCTGTTTAACAAAAACATGGTCTTATGATTTTATACAAGATCTAACCTGCCCAATGATTTTATTTAATGGCTGCAGTATACTGACTGTACAAAGGTAGCATAATCATTTGTCTCTTAATTGGGGTCTAGAATGAATGGTTTAATGAGAGGTAGACTTTCTTTTGTATTAATTATTAATTTAATTTTTGAGTGAAAAATCTTAAATATAATTATAGGACGAGAAGACCCTATAGAACTTTATTAATGAATTTTTGTATAAATTTAGGTTTTTAAATATTTATAATATTTTATTAATTTTGTTGGGGTGACAGAAAAAATTGATAAACTTTTTTAGCTTATTTCCACACAAGTTTGTGTTTTTGATCCTTTACTAAGGATAATTAGACTAAGTTACCTTAGGGATAACAGCGTTATTACTTTTTAGAGTTCTTATCAATAAAGTAGTTTGCGACCTCGATGTTGGATTAAAATAAATAATAGAGGTAGATTATTATTATTTAAGTCTGTTCGACTTTTTAATTTTTACATGATCTGAGTTCAGACCGGCGTGAGCCAGGTTGGTTTCTATCCTTAATTTCTTATGAAATCATAGTACGAAAGGACCTGATTTTAATAATACTTTATTACTATTTTGGCAGAATAATTGCTTTAAATTTAGATTTTAATTATATGGTTAATACCATAAATAGTAATTTATATTTTGAATTTAATCATCCTTTTAATTTTTATTTTAATTTCGGTAGCTTTTGTTACTCTTTTGGAACGTAAAGTTTTGGGTTATATCCAATTGCGTAAGGGACCAAATAAGGTGGGTTTTATAGGGATTCTTCAACCTTTTTCTGATGGTTTAAAGTTATTTTTTAAGGAACAAACTTACCCTATTTCTTCCAATTTTTTATTATATTATTTAACCCCTATTTTTATATTGATTTTATCTTTTCTTGTTTGAACTGTTTTCCCTTATTATATTAATATTTTTATGTTTAATTATAGTTTACTATTTTTTATATGTTGTACTGGCTTGGGGGTTTATGGTGTTATGCTTTGTGGTTGATCTTCTAATTCTTTATATTCTTTACTTGGTGGTTTACGGGCTGTAGCCCAAACTATTTCTTATGAGGTAAGTATAATACTAATTATTATATGTTTATTACTTTATACTTATGGTTATGAGTTAATTAATTTTTTGGTTTTCCAAAAAGAAATTTGGTTTCTCTTTTTTTCTTTCCCTCTTTTTTTTTGTTGGTTTAGTTGTTGTTTGGCTGAAACTAATCGTTCCCCCTTTGATTTTGCGGAAGGTGAGTCTGAGTTAGTTTCTGGGTTTAATGTTGAATATAGAAGAGGGGGCTTTGCTTTTATTTTTTTATCTGAATATATAAATATTATTTTTATATCTATGCTTAGAGGTATAGTTTTTTTAGGTGGTAATGTTAATGAATTTAGTTTTTATCTTAAGTGAGTTTTTTTAATTTTTTGTTTTATTTGGGTTCGGGGTACTCTTCCTCGTTTTCGTTACGATAAGTTAATATATTTAACTTGAAAAATGTTCTTACCTTTTTCTTTAAATTATCTGATTTTGTTTTTTGGCGTATATTTCTGTATGATTAATTTCACTTTTTTTAGTGAAGCTTATAAAGTTTCTTACTCTTTATCTTATATTTTCAAAATATATGCTTTTTAGCTTATAAGCTATAAGTTTTTATCTCAGATTTTAATTATAATAGGATTAATGATGAAAAAACTAAAATAAAGTATTGTTATAATTTGCCCTACTAATACGTAAGGTTCTTCTGCTGGTCGTGCACCAATTCAGGTTAATATGATTATAATATTTACTAACACTCAGAATAATATTTTGTTTACAGGGTAAAAATTTATTCTTTGAAATTTGTTTTTATTAGTAAAAGGTAAAATTAAAATAATGGAAATGGAAGCGAATATTGCTATTACTCCTCCTAACTTATTAGGAATTGATCGTAAAATGGCGTAAGCAAATAAAAAATATCATTCTGGTTGAATATGTACTGGGGTTACCAATGGGTTAGCGGGGATAAAATTCTCTGGATCCCCTAAACTTTGCGGCTCTCATAGATTTAGTATTAAATATATAAATAGTGCTACTATAAATCCTATATAGTCTTTTGTAGTGAAATATGGGTGGAAAGGAATTTTATCTATATTTCTGTTTACTCCTAAAGGGTTATTTGACCCTGTTTGGTGAAGGAAAAGTAAGTGTAACATTGTTAGTGCAGCTACTACAAATGGTATCAGAAAGTGTAATGAGAAAAATCGTGTTAGTGTAGCATTATCAACGGAAAATCCTCCTCATAGTCATTTTACTAGCTCTGATCCTAAATACGGTAAAGCGGATAGTAGATTAGTAATAACTGTTGCTCCTCATAATGATATTTGCCCCCATGGTAGTACATACCCCAGGAATGCAGTTGCTATAACTACTAGAAGTAGTACTACTCCGATTGTTCAAGTTATAATTATTTTGTGGGAGTTATAATATATCCCTCGCCCTACATGTATATATAAACAAATGAAAAATATAGAAGCTCCATTGGCGTGTAAATTTCGTAATAATCACCCATTATTAACGTCTCGGCAAATATGTATAATTCTATTAAAAGCTAATTCAATATTGGCTGTATAGTGTATAGCTAGGAACAAGCCAGTAATAATCTGGATTATTAAACATAGCCCTAGTAATGAGCCAAAATTTCATCATAATGAAATATTTCTTGGTCTGGGTAAGTCAACTAATGATCTGTTTATAATTTTTATTAATGGGTGGGTTTTTCGTATAGGTTTATTCATAGAATTATAAAGTTTTAGTTTTTATTGTTCCTTCATGTTTATTTACTATATAATTTACTATAATTATAGTGAAGAATAAGTATAATATTATTATAATAGTAATATATATATATTCTCTAGTAAATATTTTTTGTAGAAATTGGATGTCACTGGTTTTATAATATATTATAAAAGTTGATCCTGAGTTTTTTTTTATTATAATTTGTGTATCTAATACATACTCTATAATCACTAGAAATATAAATAATATTCTTGATGTGATTATTAATTTTCTGTTGTTTCTGAATTTCTCGTTTGAGGCAACTCTTGCTATATAAATAAATAATACTAATATTCCTCTTAAGATAATAATTACTATAATATATGCCACTCAAAAGGTTTTTATTATACAACCTACATGCAACGCAATTATTAGGGTTTGTATAATTAAAATAAGCCCTATTCTCATAGGGTGTTTTATAATTAAAAATAAAATGTTTATCATGAAAATTATTGAAATAATACAATGGATAGTTTATTCAAAATATTAATTTTGGAGATTAATGATAAATTTATTTTTCCGTTGAAGTTTTAAAGTAATTTACTAATTATGATTTACAAAATCATTGTTTTTCTTAAACTATTAAAACTTATTTATAATTTGCTTGGTTATTGATTAATTTATATATTATTTTTTTCTGGATTTGTTAGATTTTGTCTTTTTCGTAAGCATATGCTTTTAACATTATTAAGATTAGATTATATTGGTTTATCATTGTTTTTTTTAATTATTAATTTTTTAATTGATTCGTGGGGTGAATTATATATTATTTTGCTTTTTTTAGTATTCTTGGTTTGCGAAGCTGTTTTAGGTCTTTCAATTTTAGTAGGGGTTATTCGATGTCATGGTAATGATAATGTAGGGGTTTTATCTTCTTTTTAGTTTAATTATGGAGTTAATTTTTTTTTTAATTTCGGTTATTTTTGTTGGGTTTAATATTAAATATTATGTTAATCTATTTATTCTCTTTTACATATTTATTTATTTTTTTCTTACATCCTCTTATAATAATTTTTACTCTAAAATTTCTTACTTTATAGGTTTAGATCTTTTATCATATTCATTGATTAGACTTTGTTTATGATTATTTATTATAATATTTATTTCAAGTAATAATCTAAATAAAATTAATTTTTATTTTAATGAACTAATTTTGTGTCAATATTTGTTGTTATTATTTTTGGTTTTATCTTTTTCTGTAAGAAATCTTTTTTTATACTATTTTTTCTTTGAGAGAAGACTTATCCCTACTCTGTTACTAATTTTTGGATGGGGATATCAACCAGAGCGTCTTTCTGCTGGTTATTATATACTTTTATATACTTTATTTTGTTCTTTACCTATATTAGTTTCTATTTTTTATATTAATATTTCTTATAATACTTTATTTTATTTTTTACTGAAAATTGATTATAATCTATATATTTATATAGGGTTAATTATGGGGTTTTTAGTGAAGTTGCCAATGATTTTTACTCATTTTTGATTACCAAAAGCTCATGTTGAAGCTCCTGTCATGGGTTCAATAGTTTTGGCAGGTATTTTACTTAAATTAGGGGGTTATGGTTTGTTACGAGTTTTTAACTCTCTTTTATACATAAATAATTTAGGTTATGTATTTATATCTTTATCTTTTTGGGGAATAGTTATTATTAGAATTATATGTATTTACCAAGTAGATATAAAGTCTATAATTGCTTATTCTTCTATTGTCCACATAGGTATAGTTATTAGTGGTTTAATGACTATGACTTATTGAGGTTATATAGGTTCTGTAGTTTTAATAGTTGGTCATGGTTTATGTTCTTCTGGGATATTTTACATATCAGGAGTATATTATGAGCGTAGAAGTTCACGGAGTTTGTTGATGAATAAGGGGTTACTTACCCTTTCTCCTAGAATATGTTTATTTTGATTTTTACTTTTAGTCAATAATATGGCTAGACCCCCCACGCTAAATTTATTAGGAGAAATTATACTAATTAATTCTATTATTTCTTGGCTTAATATTTCTATATTTTATTTAATATTTGTTTCTTTCTTTTCTTGTTTATACTGTATTTATCTATATTCTATTATTTCTCATGGGTTAGTTTCTCATAATTTACTTTATTTTTGTTCTGGAATTTACCTTGAATATTATGTTTTATTTATACACTTATTACCTTTAAATTATTTAATTATGAAATCTGATTTTATTTCTATATTTATATATCTAAATAGTTTAAATAGAACAATAATTTGTGGAGTTATAAGTATCAGTTGATTTTAGATCATTATATATATATATTTGGTTATATCATTTTTTATTCTTATTTTTGGTGTTTTTTTTCTTTTTTTAGGTTTTTTTTGTTTAAGGAATGATTATATAATTTTTATAGATTGAGAATTATTAAGCTTAAATAGTTGTTGTTTAAATATAAGTATTATCATTGATTATATATCTATGACTTTTTTGTCTTTTGTTTTTTTAATTTCTTCTATAGTTATCATATACAGTTATTCTTATATATCAGAAGATATATTTAATTATCGATTTTTAATATTATTATTGATATTTATTATATCTATAATATTTATAATTATTAGACCTAATTTAATTAGTATTTTACTAGGTTGGGATGGTTTAGGTTTGGTTTCTTATTGTTTGGTAGTTTTTTTCCAAACTAGAAATTCTTATAACTCAGGTATAATTACTGTTTTATCTAATCGTATTGGTGACGTAGGTATTTTGATAAGTATTGCTTGAATATTAAATTTTGGTAGTTGAAACTATATTTATTATATGGATTTTTTTCTTGATTCTTGGGTTATAACTTATTTATTGGTAATTTCCTCTTTTACTAAGAGAGCCCAAATCCCATTTTCTTCTTGGTTACCTGCTGCTATAGCAGCCCCTACACCAGTTTCAGCATTGGTTCATTCTTCTACTTTGGTCACGGCTGGGGTTTATTTACTTATTCGTTTTAGATCCTTTCTTTATAATTTGGATATATTTTATTTTATAATCATTTCTTTATTAACTATATTTATATCTGGGTTTGGTGCTAATTTTGAGTTTGATTTAAAAAAAATTATTGCTTTATCTACTTTAAGCCAGTTAGGATTAATGATGAGAATTTTATTTATGGGATTTTGTAAGTTAGCTTTTTTTCATTTGTTGAGTCATGCTTTTTTTAAAGCTTTACTTTTTTTATGTGCAGGGTTGATTATCCATAGTATAAATAATTCCCAAGATATTCGTGATATAGGTTATGTTAGAGTTTTATTCCCTTATACTTCTACTTGTCTTTTTATTTCTAGTATATCTTTATGTGGAGCCCCTATAATATCAGGGTATTATTCTAAAGATATAGTACTAGAGTATTTTTCTATAACTAACACAAATTTAATTGTTTATGTTTTATTGATGGTTTCTATTTTATTAACTGTTTCTTATAGATCTCGATTATTTATATATTTAATATATAAAAATAGTAGAAATTATTCTGCTCAATCTTTTATGGAAAATAGTTATATAGTTGTTTCTATAAATCTGTTAGTTTATTTTTCTATTTTTTTGGGTTGGGCTTTGACTCTAATTTTATTTAAAACCCCTATTTTTATTATATTACCTGTTATAACAAAATTAATACCTTTAATTTCAATATTTTTAGGTTTATTCCTAGGCATGGTATTTTATATAAATACTTATGATTTTAATTTAACACAAATATTATTCTTTTTAGGAGGTATATGATTTTTACCTAAATTTAGCACAAATATATTAAGACCTAAAATCTTATATTTATCTAAATTTTCTCATAATATTATTGATTCTGGTTGATCAGAATGATTCTTTTCTAAATCTCATTTCTCTTTTTTTATTTTATGTAGAATTATAAATAATTTTTATGAGAAAAATAATATAAAGCTATATATAGTTTCTTTTATTTTTATTTTCTTTATTTTTATTATTTAAGATCAAAATAGCTTAAATTTAAAGCTTAATATTGAAGATATTGTGATAAATGTTAAAATTTTTTTGATATTTATAAAGAATACACTTATCTTTTCATTGAAAATGAAATGTTTTTATAAACTATATAAATAACATTTTTAAGAGAAAAACGGAGTCTAACCGCTTTAAAAGATAGTTAGCAGCTTCTTTTAATACCATATTCTCTTTTAATTAGGGTTGCACCCAATTCTTTCATTAACAATGAAAAGCCTCTATTTTGGCTTTAATTAAAAGTAAGGAGAATTATCTCTGAATTTTAGGTCGAAACTAAATGTATTTTATACTTCATTACTTCTTAACTTTTTTCTAAGGTAGACTTATACAAGTACTTTTTAATTGCAAATTAAATGTTATTTTTAACTACAACCCTAATTGGTTCATTCTAGTACCCCATTTTCCCATTCATGGTATAGACCCACTAATAAGATAATAATTATTATTGTTCTGGTTATAAATCATTTTGTTATATTTGCTGATTTTAAAGAAGAAATTATAGGTAAAATAATTACGATTTCTACATCAAATACTAAAAATAGGACAGCAATTAGAAAAAATTGTGAAGAAAATGGTGATCGGGGGGATCTTTTTGGGGTAAATCCACATTCAAAAGGGGATATTTTTTCTCGGTTTAGAAAATTTTTTTTTCTAACAAAAATACATATTAACATTATAATTGTTCTTAATATGATTGTTATAATTAATGATATAATAATTGTATAAATTACTCTTTCCTACTAGGATCTTTTAATTGGAAGTTAAATATAATATATATACTAAAAGAGTAACTACCTCATCAGTAAATAGTAATATATAGAAATAATCAAACTACATCTACGAAATGTCAATATCAGGCTGATGCTTCAAACCCGAAGTGATGATCACTACTAAAATGGTATAATGTTTGTCGGATTAAGCAAATAGCAATGAAAATTGTTCCGATTAAGACGTGTAACCCATGAAACCCGGTTGCTATAAAAAAACAGGATCCATAAATTGAATCTCTAATATTAAATATTGCTTCAAAATATTCATATCCTTGAAGTACAGAAAAGTAAATCCCTAAAGTTACTGTGATTACTAAAGCTGTAATAGTATTTTTATATTCTATTCTTATTATACTATGATGAGCTCAAGTAATTCTAATTCCTGAGCATAATAAAATTATTGTATTTAAAAGAGGGATTTGTTTTGGGTCAAAAGAAATAATACCTTTTGGGGGTCAGACTCCTCCAATCTCTACTGTTGGTGATAATCTTCTATGAAAAAATGCTCAAAAAAATGAAGTAAAGAATAATACCTCGGAGATAATAAATAAAATTATACCTAATTTTAGTCCTTGTACTACTTTTATAGTATGTTTTCCTTGAAAAGTCCCCTCCCGAACAATATCCCGCCATCATTGAAATATTGTTAGTAAAATAATAATAGTTCCTATCAAAATTATTGTTCTATTATTTTTATGTAAAAATAGTACTATCCCTCTAACGAAAGTTAGGGCCCCAATTGATCCTGTTAAGGGTCAGGGTCTATAATCTACTAAGTGAAATGGGTGGTTATGTTTACTCATACTTATAAAACTTCTCTAGAATAAAGTGTTGTTAAAACAGAAAATACATAAGCTTGAATAATAGACACGGCTGCTTCAAATATTATTAACCCAACTTGGACTAAAAAAATTATTGGTATAACATATGCTGATGAGCTGGTTATATTATTACCTAGTAATCTTATTAATAAGTGTCCTGCAATTATATTAGCTGTCAACCGTACAGCTAATGACCCAGGTCGGATAAGATTACTAATTGTTTCAATTAGAACTATAAATGGTATTAGTAAGGCAGGGGTTCCTCTTGGAACCAAATGGGCAAATATTCTTTGATAATTTCTGATTCACCCAAATAATATAACTCTTACCCACATAGGTAAGGCTATAGTGAGGGTAAATACCAGATGTCTAGAACTAGTAAATACATAAGGCATTAATCCTAGTATATTATTAAATAAAATAAATATAAAAACAGATACAATTATCAATGTTAATCCTTGATTACTATTTTTTAAAATTACTCTAAATTCTCTTCTTAGTTTTTTAATAATTATCCCAAGTAATATATAAATTCGTCTAGGTATAAGTCAGTACCCAAATGGTATAAGTATTAAGCCTAATACTGTTCTTACCCAATTTAAACATATGTTTATGCTTGTTGCGGGGTCAAAGGTTGAAAATAAATTTGTTATCATTTTCAGTTTAAATCTTTCAGGGGGAGTTTCCCCTTTCCATTTATTTTTTTTTTTATTTCTTTAAAAAAATAAATGTTTATTATTATAGTTACATATCTTAATAAAAATAAAATAAATAATAGTGATCATCATATTGGGGATATTTGTGGTATCAAGAAATATCTTATATTGATTTCTTTAACTTGACAAGTTAATGTTTTTCTTAAACTAATTTCTTCATTAGAAGTAGTTATGATTTACTATTAATTGGTTTAAGAGACCAATGCTTATATTTCAGCCATCTAATGAGTTATATGTTTAATCAGTCTAGGAATTGTTTCATATTAACTGCTTCTATGACAATAGGTATAAATCTATGATTTGCTCCACAAATTTCTGAGCATTGCCCATATATAACTCTTGGTCGTTTAATATTAATTAGACCTTGATTAATCCGTCCAGGGATTCCGTCAATTTTCACCCCAATTCTTGGAATTGTTCAAGAGTGGATTACGTCACTTGAAGTAACAAGTAATCGGATGTTTGATTTGATTGGTAGTACGATTCGATTATCTACTTCTATTAATCGGAATTCATTTTTTTCTAAATTACTAGTTGGTTTTATATATGATTCTACTTCAATGTTTTTTAATTCTGAGTATTCATAAGTCCAATATCATTGATGTCCAATAGCTTTGATTGTGGTTATTGGGTTATTAATTTCATCTATTAAGTATAGAATTTTTAATGATGGTAAAGCAATAAATACTAATAGCACGGCGGGGGCTATTGTTCATATAGTTTCAATATTCTGCCCATTTAGAAGAAATCGATTAATTATTTTGTTGGTTATAGTAGTGATTATAATATATGATACTATAATAGTAATTATAGTCAAAATTATTAATGTATGGTCGTGGAAGAAAATTAATTGTTCTATTAAGGGGGAATTAGCATCTTGTATTATTATTGATGTTCATGTGGCAATTTCTAATAAAAGATTATTCTTTATAAATGAATCTTAAATTCATTGCAATTATTCTGCCATATTAGAATACATTAATTATAGGAATTTCAGTATAAGAGTGTTCTGCAGGAGGGTTATTTTGTATCCATTCGATTCTTGTAGGTATATTTAAGTTAAAAATTACTATTCGTTTCTTAGTCATTCTCTCCCAGATGATTATGATAAATATAATAATTCTGATTAATGATAGACTACTACCAATAGTAGAGATTACGTTTCATGTGGTAAATGAGTCTGGGTAGTCAGAGTATCGCCGGGGTATTCCTCTTAACCCAAGAAAGTGTTGTGGGAAAAAAGTAATATTTACTCCTATAAATATATTAATAAATTGAATTTTTAATATTTTTGGGTTAAGTGTTACACCTGTGAAGAGTGGGTATCATTGGATAAAAGCACTCATAATGGCGAATACTGCACCTATAGAAAGTACATAATGGAAATGTGCTACTACGTAGTAAGTATCATGTAAAATTACATCAATTGATGAGTTAGCTAAAATTACTCCGGTTAATCCTCCTATAGTGAATAAGAATACAAATCCTATACTTCATATGAGAGAGGGTGTTATTTTTATGTTTGTACCATGGATAGTTGCTAATCATCTGAAAATTTTAATTCCTGTGGGTACAGCAATAATCATAGTTGCTGATGTGAAGTAAGCTCGGGTATCAACATCTATGCCTACGGTAAATATATGGTGTGCTCATACGATAAATCCTAATAACCCAATGGATAATATAGCATAAATTATCCCTAGTGATCCGAACGTTTCTGTTTTCCCACTTTCTTGACTTAAGATATGGGAAATTAAACCAAATCCTGGTAGAATCAGAATATATACTTCTGGATGACCAAAAAATCAGAATAAGTGTTGATATAGGATCGGGTCACCACCCCCGGATGGGTCAAAGAATGATGTATTAAAATTACGGTCTGTAAGTAATATAGTGATTGCCCCTGCTAATACGGGTAAGGAAATTAACAGTAATAACGCAGTAATTCCTGTAGATCATACAAATAAAGGAATTTGTTCAAATTTTATTCCTCTAGGTCGTATATTAATAATTGTTGAAATAAAATTGATTGCCCCTAGGATTGAGGAGATTCCTGCTAAGTGTAATGAGAAAATTGCAAGATCTACAGAGGGCCCACTGTGTCTAATATTATTAGATAGTGGGGGATAAACAGTTCATCCTGTTCCTGCTCCGTTTTCAACTATTCTTCTTATAATTAATAATGTTAGGGATGGTGGTAGTAACCAGAATCTTATATTATTTATTCGTGGGAAGGCTATGTCAGGTGCCCCAATTATTAGTGGTACAAGTCAATTCCCAAAACCTCCGATTATAATAGGTATAACTATAAAGAAAATTATTACAAATGCGTGAGCTGTCACTATTACGTTATAGGTTTGGTCATTCCCAATAAATGTCCCTGGTATTCCTAGTTCGATTCGAATAATTCATCTTATAGATGTTCCTATTATTCCGGCTCATATTCCTAATATGAAGTATAGGGTTCCAATGTCTTTATGGTTAGTTGATAATAATCATTTGTTCATGATAAGGTGGCTGAATTATAGGCAGTAAATTGTAAATTTATTTATGGGTAATCCCCTCTTTTCATTATTAATGATTTTATAGTCAAAATTTATGATGTTAGATTGCAAGTCTAAAGTTGTTTATACTAAAATCTATATACAATTATATTTTTAACTTTGAAGGTTAATAGTTTTTTTAACTTAAGATTTTAAAAGAATCTCAATGTTAGGATTATTGGTGTTATCAATATATTTGTGATAAGAATATATTTTGGGATCAATCTTTTTTTAGGGGTTTGTCATTTTTGAGTTTGACATAAAAATATATTTAATGGTGTACATAATCGGATGTAGTAAAATAATGGAATAAGATTTATAAATAAGACAAATATTATAATAAATATTTCTTTTGATTCGATTATTTCTCTAATAATAATTCATTTTGGTAAAAATCCAAAAAATGGGGGTAGACCACCTATTCTTATTATTATAAGAATAAAGTTAATTTTTTCGGACAATTTTATAGAAAAAATACTTGCTTGTCTAACGTACAATACATTTATATGCATGAAATATATTGTTGTAAATGTTACTATTAGGGTGTATATACAAAAGTATGTTAGTCATATTTTGTCTCTGGTTTTTATAGAAATAAATATTCATCTTATATGTGTTATTGTTGAGTAGGCTATAATCCTTCGTGTTGATGTTTGGTTAATTGCTATAATTGCACCAGTTATTCTTGATATAATTACTAATAATTGTGTTATTGTTTCTTGGGCTACAATAGATATAATATATATAGGGGCTAGTTTTTGTCATGTTATTATTAATAGACAGTTTAATCATCTAATTTTTTCCATTATTATAAGTAATCATAAGTGAAATGGAGGCGCACCTAGTTTGATTGCTATTCTTACTATGATTACATTATAGATAAATCTTCTATCTATATTTTCTACATATTTCTTTATTAAAATTGTTGCTAGGAATGTGATTGATCCTATTCTTTGGGCTATAAAATATATTATACATCTTTGTGAAATTTTGTTGTTTTTTGATTCAAAAATTGTTGGAATAAACGATATAAGATTTATTTCTAACCCTATTCATATTCTAATCCAATTATTAGAGCTTATTACTAGAAGTGTTCTTATTACAAGGATAATGCATATTATTATTTTTGTTGATGATTTTATTAAAAAGAAGAAGACTATACTTCTATTGATAGGGTATGAACCTACTAGCTTATTTAGCTTATCTTTTTGTAATTTAGTGTACGGAGCACATAGAATTTTGATTTCTATAGATTAAGTTCAATTCTTGAAGTTATAGTAAGGGTAGTTTTTTCTACATGATGCATCCTATCAAGATGCCCCTTTATTCAGGCACCTAACT